TTTCCTATCTATCAGATAGACTGAACAAATGTCACTCTTATAGATATAAATTCTATGGTAAATATTTTAATTAAAAAATTTAAGAGATCAAAATTTTTTCACAAAGAAAAAGTATTGGCACTCAAATTGAGCGAAAACAGTATATACATAGGATATGCATTTCCTCATTTTATATACGTATTTTGTTTGACTTGAGTTCAGTAATCTTTCTAGAATCTTGTCAAAAAAAAAAGTAAAGTGAATCAAATGGATGAATCACCCCTGTCTCAATTCTTACATAGATTTAAAATTTTTTATTAGAGCCAAACATGAAATACCTAAAAATGGAATGAAAATAAAATACATTGATTACATATGTAACTTAATTGTTTATTAATAAGATTCGGACAGCCGCAGATATTGAACTTTAATACCTTTCGTTGCTGATTAACTTCTATCTATTCCCCAAATTCGATGGCAATCATAAATCAAATAAAAAGGAGTCCTTTTTGTTTTTTGGGATGCTGACTATCTTATCGAGGTACAAAGCCAAACAAGTATAGATATAGATTAAGCCCTTTACTCCTTTTTTTATTTTACCCTAACCCAGTCGTAAGAAAAGACTTAACCCCTCAATTTAATTGAATTCCATTTTTTTTAGTACCAAGAACTTCCTCTTGTTTCGAAGTTCCGAGATCACATATATATATTATATATAATAATTGGACTCTTTCATTTAAAGAATAAATAGGGAATAAGAGATCGGAAATATAGGTTCTTTCGCATGGCGATTCAACATGAATCGTTGAAAATTGAATAGGAGGCGTAAGATTTTTCTCAGTACCTAACTTCCCTTGAATATTAATATGAAGACAATAAATTAATATGAAGAGAATAAACACATGCTGAAAAGCCCGGCTGATTTTTTTGAATGAAAATCTTTGTAATCTATGTTCTATCTTACCTGAATTACAAATGGATTCAGTTACATTTGCGTGTCATTTGAACTCGAGTCAGTTCAAGTAAAGATCAAAGAAGAATCATTAAAAAGTAAAAAGAAAAATCACATTCTATCCAATTATTATATTGGATCTTGAAACAGAAAGTTGTTAAAAAAACCATCTTTATTCGAATATGCTCTGGGACGGGAGGATTCGAACCTCCGAATAACAGGACCAAAACCCGTTGCCTTACCACTTGGCCACGCCCCATTTCAATTTATATTTGATACTACTAAAGAATAATGTTGGTATTGATAGGTCGTCAATTTTAGTGCAAATATAGAATTTATAGAATCGATTCGATATTTGCTAGGGTTTTGGCACGTATAGATATAGAATTAAATTGAATTTATTGATCATTCCATATAATTCAATTAAAATATTTTATGAAAGTCTAATTTCTTCGATTCTCCTTGGAGAATGGGAGGATTTTTGATTGGGTGAATTCAAACAAAAGGAAGAGTTTTTGCTTGGGTGAATTCAATCAAAATAACGGATTTTTGTCTACCTTACTTTCTTCGTTTTTACTTAATATCAATTATCAATAACTCAATGAAAATGCAATTATCTCCAAGAAAAAAAATGTCTGTTATGCTTAATATCTTTAGTTTGATATTTATCTGTATTAATTCTGCTCTTTATTCGACTAGTTTTTTCTTCTCCAAATTGCCCGAGGCCTATGCTTTTTTGAATCCAATTGTAGATGTTATGCCAGTCATACCTGTGCTTTTTTTTCTCTTAGCCTTTGTTTGGCAAGCTGCTGTGAGTTTTCGATGAGATCTTTAATACTATCCTAGAAAATTCATGATTGATTCGATAAATTCTTACAATTAAGAAGGTCAGATAAGTATTACAAGATGAACCCTCAATTCAAAGATTGAAACTCTTGGCTTGGTTGGATAGACGCAAAAAATCAGAATCACCCCATTTCCCTATTCTGACCCGCTTTCTTTTCCAGTGAAAGACAATAATTAGGGTCCTCCAAAATATCTAATTCTGGTTATGAAATAAATTTTTAGTAATGAAAGACTCGTAAAATGAATTTCTGAAAATGGTTTTCTTTCTAGAAAGCTTTTTTTTCTTAGTATCAAAATATTTAGTATAAAAATAGACGATCTATTCTCTTTTTTTTTTTCAAAAAATGATCTTGGAGATTGTGTAATGCTTACTCTCAAACTTTTTGTTTCCACAGTAGTGGTATTCTTTATTTCTCTCTTCGTCTTCGGATTCCTATCTAATGATCCAGGACGTAATCCAGGACGTGAAGAATAAAATAAACGGTTTTTCGTTTTCCTTGTTTGATTTTTCAAATTTCTTACGATTTTTTCTATTTCACACGTTTAACTACGAAAAAAGAAAAGGGGTTTGCAAAATTTGAAAGATAAATGAAATATCAAGTCATAAAAGCAAAGGGAAAGAGAGGGATTCGAACCCTCGGTACAAATAATTCGTACAACGGATTAGCAATCCGCCGCTTTAGTCCACTCAGCCATCTCTCCCAATTGACAAAAAAAAGATAA